TCGAATAAATATCTGACGAAGTAGAACCATCTCTATCAAAGTGACAGACCTATTTTCTGTACTATCAATAGAATCAATTCTAACAAGCCACACACTCATATTCCGGAAATACAGAAAGAAAAAAATTCCACGATCGAACTACCAAAATAGCCCAGAAATCCGAGTTCTAACTGATTTATTTTTTATTCAAAAGCTAAGACTTTTTGGTTATTATAGATTTAATTCATTGAAATTCCATCCAATAAAACGGAAGAATTATAAATCTCCAAAATAATAGATAGAAATACCGCAAATAGAGCCATTGCAACACCCATCAAAGGAGTCGTTCCCCACCCAGGGGCTACTTTACCATATTCCGAATTCAATGGTTTTAATAAACTCCCTACATTAGTTCGTCTTGGGCCTGATCTAGAACTGTTCTCAACAGTTTGTGTAGCCATAAATCCTATTGTATTCATTGAGATCTGTTGACTTTGTATACCATTCCGTTGTAAATAAACGATCTTATGATAGATCCGTTGGGGTCTTGAAATTATATAATCATAATGGAAACAGCAACCCTAGTCGCCATCTTTATATCTGGTTTACTTGTAAGTTTTACCGGGTACGCCTTATATACCGCTTTTGGGCAACCTTCTCAACAACTAAGAGATCCATTCGAAGAACACGGGGACTAGTTGAAGTAATGAGCCTCCCAAGATTGGGAGGCTCATTACTTCAATTGCGATAATTACTTCAATTGAGATAATGAAAAATCATTTCATCTTTTTAGTTGGAACTTTACTTTTTAGTTGGAACTTTAGGCGGTTCTCGAAAAAAGATAGCGAAAAAAATTATCCCTAGAGTCGAGACTAAAAGGAATGTATAAACCAATGCTTCCATAGATTCGATCGTGATTTACAATTATAGCTTCCCTACCTGTTTGTTTTTTATTTTTTGGGGGGGAAATCGTCTCGAAAGAGCAAGAGTCAAAAAAGCGTTGATTCAAATCTACTTCGGTAGTCTATATAAAAGCCCCCCCAAAAATCGAGGGGAAAGATACTAAAGCGGTCTTGTATCAGACTGCCTGCCTTCTTGTAGTTGGATCCCCAAGTTTTTTGAATGCTCCAAACTCGACTTGAGCATCCAAATCTGGGTCAATACCAGCAAAAACATCTCTGAACAAGGTTCTAGCACCATGCCAAATGTGTCCGAAGAAGAAAAGCAAAGCAAACGAAGCATGCCCAAAAGTAAACCAACCCCTTGGACTGCTACGAAAAACACCATCGGATTTCAAAGTCGCACGATCTAATTCAAAAATTTCACCCAATTGAGCGCGTCTAGCATATTTTTTCACAGTAGCAGGATCGCTATAACTGACTCCATTGAGTTCGCCGCCATAGAACTCAACGGTTACACCTACTTGTTCAACACTATACTTCGATTCCGCCCTTCTAAAAGGAACATCAGCTCTAACAATTCCGTCGCCGTCTACCAAAACGACTGGAAATGTTTCAAAAAAAGTAGGCATACGACGTACAAAAAGCTCACGCCCTTCTTTATCTCTAAAGATAGGGTGTCCTAACCACCCAACCGCTATTCCATCTCCGTTATCCATTGAGCCTGCCCTGAATAATCCTCCTTTTGCCGGATTATTGCCGATATAATCATAAAAAGCCAATTTTTCAGGAATTTTAGACCAGGCTTCTGAAAAACTTTGATTTTCTGCTAGTCCGGCGCTAACTCTTCGATATATCTCTTGCTGGAAGTAACCCTGATCCCATTGATAACGAGTAGGACCAAATAATTCAATGGGGGTAGTTGCTGAACCATACCACATAGTTCCAGCAACAACAAAAGCTGCAAAAAAGACAGCCGCGATACTACTGGAGAGTACGGTTTCAATATTTCCCATACGCAATCCTTTGTATAGACGTTGTGGCGGTCGGACACTAAGATGGAATAGACCTGCTAATATGCCCAATGTACCTGCTGCAATATGATGAGAAGCTATTCCTCCCGGAACAAAAGGATCAAAACCTTCCACGCCCCACGACGGATTTACAGGTTGTACTTTTCCCGTTAGTCCATAAGGATCGGACACCCATATTCCAGGACCGTACAAGCCTGTTACATGAAATGCACCAAAACCAAAGCAAGCCACCCCGGAGAGAAATAAATGAATTCCAAAGATCTTGGGCAAATCCAAAGAAGGTTTTCCTGTCCGTTCATCACAAAATATTTCTAGATCCCAATAGACCCAATGCCAGATAGCTGCCAAAAAGCATAACCCAGAAAACACAATATGTGCCCCAGCTACACCTTCGTAACTCCAAATCCCCGGATTGGTTACAGTTCCTCCTGTGATACTCCAACCTCCCCACGAATTGGTTATTCCTAAACGAGTCATGAAGGGTATAACGAACATACCCTGTCTCCACATTGGATCAAGAACGGGGTCAGAAGGATCAAAAACTGCTAATTCATACAGAGCCATCGAGCCCGCCCAACCAGCAACCAGAGCTGTATGCATTATATGAACGGAAAGTAACCGGCCGGGATCATTCAATACAACGGTATGAACACGATACCAAGGCAAACCCATGGAAAATACCCCTTTATCAAAGAAAAATAGACACTACGTAACTTTATTGCATTGGAAAATACTATACTATGACTATCTTATGGACCTCCCTTGTTCAGTGGATTATTTCCTAACAAGGGTTGAGTTAATATTTATTCTATTCTGTTCGTAATAATGGAATAATTCTGTTCATAGGAACAAAGAGAAGCAGATTTATTCTATACTCGATAAGTACCAATACGCAATGGGGGGGTTGATACCATTTTCTATGAGTAAATGCGTCCATCCTTATTTATCATTAGAAGGCTCTATTCGTAAAAAATTTCCTTTATTTATTTTGTCTTTCTTTCTGAATTTTTCTAATCTATGGATAAAATAAATATGATAAAGTCAATATTATAAAGACAATAAAACCATATTGTTACGTTTCCACATCAAAGTGAAATATAGTATTTTAGTTCTTTTTTCTTTCAATTTATGCCTATTGGTGTTCCAAAAGTACCTTTCCGAAGTCCTGGAGAGGATGATGCATCTTGGGTTGACGTATAGTGCGACTTGTCAGATATGTTGGGTCATATGGGATTTCCCCGTTATCTCCCCCGATCGAGATATCCTCTGTTTCGCCCAAGAAAGAGAAATTGAATCATCAAAAAATTGGAGCGTGAAGTGCAATTAGATGCATTATTTGGGGGGATTCATAGTACTATTAAAAATTCTTCTAATTTATGGTTGGCTTTGGTTGGACTAAGAAAATGAAGTATCCAGGCTCCGTTTAGAAAAAACCCAATTGGTAATATATCTATGATTACTACATGTATCATAAATTAGTCCTGTTATTTGTAAAGTCATAACAAAAAGAAATGGTGATGGGAAGATTTGTCCTATATTTGCAAATCAAAATCGGGCGGATCTTTACCCGGAGTAGAGCATAAACCTAAAAAGATCAAAGAGACCCATTCAGGAACAAGAAAATACCATCGTGATTTGGATTGAATCTCGATGAAACAATACATCAATGAGAAGTTAATTCGATAAGTTTATTGACTTTTTTCTATTATAAGGAAGAAAGAAAAGAAGTAAAAATTCGTCTTTATTGAAAAATCGAAGAAAAAGCCCTTTCATTAGAAGTTAGAAAAACCTGCTATGAAAAAGAGTAGGAAAAAAAGAAAGAGGACTGGAATCTATACATTGATTCTTTTTTTCGCAATTTTTTTTGAACCGTATGCATCAAAAGGTGCATGTACGGTTCCTAAGGGATACAATTTGACCCTAATCAACCGACTTTATCGAGAAAGATTACTTTTTTTAGGCCAAGACGTTAATAGCGAAATCTCGAATCAACTTATTGGTCTTATGGTATATCTCAGTATTGAGGATGATACCAAAGATCTGTATTTGTTTTTAAACACTCCTGGCGGATGGGTACTACCTGGAGTAGCTATTTACGATACTATGCAATTTGTGCGACCAGAGGTCCATACAATATGCATGGGATTAGCCGCATCAATGGGATCTTTTATCCTGATTGGAGGGGCAATTACCAAACGTCTAGCATTCCCTCACGCTTGGCGCCAATGAGGTTTTTTATTTGAGAGAAAAAAGAAAACTATGCCTTCGCCATATGAATATTAAGTAATAATAGCATGGCACTTCGAATTCGATATGAAAAATTTTTGTTTTGTATGGTTTTTTAAAAAGATTAGATTATATATCGAGAGAGTAGTATGAGATAAAAGGTATTCCCGATTTTCTCTTATCTATCGGGAATCCAATTCAGCGTCACAAACTTTTTTGTTTTCACACCGAAGGTCTCTTAACAATATTTATGTTATAAAAAAAGAGTGCGAAAAAACAAGACTTTTCCTTTTTTAGTTGGATCAAAAAAAAAGAAACTTTGGGATTGCTGAATCAAAGACAAAAAAAAAGAATCCATTTTAAAATAGAAAGCAACGGAGCCATCATAGTATTTTTTAACTCCTCCAAAAGGAAGGGTGGCAATTTGATCATTTACCCAGCTGGAACTGAGAGATTCTATTTTGTTCTTGAATGGAAAGGTAAGGGTCAATTTGATTGTAGAGCCGTATGCAATGCACAAAAAATAATGCCCGTACGGTTGTTCAATTCTATCTTTTTCCTATTATTCTTTATCTTTCGTTTCTGTTCCTTTCATCACACCAGATAGAGAACCCTTCTATCATCAGGGTAATGATCCACCAACCTGCGAGTTCTTTTTATGAGGCTCAAACGGGAGAATTTGTCCTGGAAGCGGAAGAACTGCTGAAACTACGCGAAACCATCACAAGGGTTTATGTACAAAGGACGGGCAAACCTTTATGGGTTGTATCTGAAGACATGGAAAGAGACGTTTTTATGTCAGCAACAGAAGCTCAAGCTTATGGAATTGTTGATCTTGTAGCAGTTGGATGAAAAAATGGATTTTATGCAAATCCGTGATTTGATATTTTATCTCCGCGTTTACTATTATATTAAATAGAAAAATTTCATAACCATCCGGTTAGGATCAATCTAAACCAGCCCATTATGTATATGATTCAACATGCCAACCATTAAACAACTTATTAGAAATACAAGACAGCCAATTCAAAATGTCACGAAATCCCCCGCTCTTCGGGGATGTCCTCAGCGTCGAGGAACATGTACTAGGGTGTATGTGCGACTCGTTTAGATCATCAGATGGCACAAAAAAAGCAAGAAAACCGCTTTCCAGTATGACTGATCAGTACCAGTAAATAGGATAGAATGGAAGAAGGAACTCCATTCACTATCTAAAAAGAAGAAAATAGATCCCTCTATTGTGTATAAAGTTTATGGTTCCATTGGTGCAAATCCAATCACCTGAATTTAAGATGAGAAGAAATTCTCCATTGGTAGCAAATGGTTATCCATTAAGCGGAGGAAACCTTATTGAAATTCAAAAAAAAACATAAAAAAGAAGTGCCCACTCGGTCAAGAACGGACTACGAGGGTCAGCTACCCAGCCAACTTTCATAATTAAATACCGTTACTGTATAGGTGGGTCTCATCGTGAAAGACCTCTTACCGGATAATTCATGGGTAGAGCCAAAGAGTGTGGTATGAACTATACAAGTTACCAATAACATTGATTAAATGAAGTAAAGGCTCCGGTGTATAGAGAAGACCTCACCGTTTAAGAAGTAACCATAGAAACGACGGAACCCACTATTTCTTTATCTTTATCCATTTAATTTATTTTTCTTTTTTTCTTATTGACTCTATTTTTGACACCTAACAAAAGAAAAATTATAATTTCTTCCGTATTTCGCAGTAAAATACCTAAAAAAAAAATCGTGGTCGGGAAGGTTATAGTAGCCAAAGCCGCTGGAATTTTTATTTTATACATTGGAAAAATCCGTTTGGTTATTAATAGATCGGGACGGGGAAAAGAATAACTGAAAGAAAAGAAATCAATTAGTTATTCGTCAAAGTTTTATTTATTCAATGACTAGAATTAAACGCGGATATATAGCTCGGAGACGTAGAACAAAAATTCGTTTATTTGCATCAAGTTTTCGAGGGGCTCATTCAAGACTTACTCGCACTATTACTCAACAGAAAATAAGAGCTTTGGTTTCGGCTCATCGGGATAGGGATAAGCAAAAGAGAAATTTTCGTCGTTTGTGGATCACTCGGATAAACGCAGTAATCCGAGAAGGGGGAGTATCCTATAGTTATAGTAAATTAATAAATGATCTATACAAGAGACAGTTGCTTCTTAATCGTAAAATATTGGCCCAAATAGCTATATCAAATAAGAATTGTCTTTATATGATTTCCAACGAAATCAGAAAAGAAGTAGATTGGAAAGAATACACCGGAATAATTTAAACGGAGTTCCCCGGAGAATGAACTCCGGGAAGGTGGAGTCAAAATTACTATGAGAAAATAGGCTAAAGTAGTCAAAATGAATGAACACGTTCAATAAAAAAAATCTTTTTTTTTCGATTCGTTTTTTTCTTACGACACGAGAATAACATATGGATTCGAAGATTTGTCGAACAAAACACCAATCCGCGTTTGAGTTCGGATTGGAATTCTGATTCAAAAAGAATAAGCCTATTTAGTTCTGGTTCTAAGACCAGTAGTTCTAGTGGTCGACTCGGTTCTTTCAAATTGTTTTTCATTATTGAGAAAAGGTAACAAAGATAAAATACGAGCTTGTTTTATAGCAATAGTAATTAATCGTTGTTGTTTCAAGGTCAATCTATTCACCCGTCTAGATAATATTTTTCCTTGTTCACTAATAAATCGACTAATTAAACTCATATTTCTATAATCAATTCGATCCCCCGATTGAATCGGGGGCAAACGCCTACGAAAAGATCGTTTGGATTTAAGAAAAGGTCGCTTGGATTTATCCATGGTTTGTTTTTTTAGTTTATTTCTTATCTTATCCCGAAAATCCTATTTCGTAATTGTAATTTTAACCCCAAATAGGATTATTTTATATTTGAATATGTTCTATATAATGTCATTTTTCCCCCTTCAACTCGGTTCGATCTATTTCTTTATTTCCCCATGAATCGTATGTTTGTAACAATAGGGACAGAATTTTCTCAATTCTAATCGATTAGGCGTATTGTGCCGGTTCTTTTGAGAAATATATCTGGAAATGCCCGTTGATACCTTCTTAACACCATCTCGGATACAACCGGTACATTCCAAAATCACCGTTACTCGCGCATCTTTCCTCTTGGCCATGAACCTCCTTTGGATTTTTGATTTACTCAACTCTTCTATTTTGATTCGAAACGAAGAAAAGGAAGGAAAAAATAGAAGTTACTAACTTGAAATCCAATTCTAAAAGATCAAAATCAATAAAGTAATAATAAATCAAAGCGATAGTAAATAATAAGTATAAGTAAGACAATTAGTTCAAAACTTTATTTCAACCCGAAGGACGGTATTTCAGTTAAAGATCTTGTATTCTTGCCCTAGACTCGCATTTTCCTACTCTACCCCCATGCCTCTATTATTAATATTCCTTTAATTCGAACTTGAAACCGAGTCTCGCAGACGGTGAATCCGCTTTTATTCTTTCTCTTTCGTCCCTTATTCTAAAAATAAGAAAAAAAGGGAAAAAAGAGAAAAAGGGGAAGGGGGATTAGTCACAGATATTTTTTTGTATCTCTAATCTTCTTCATTCCTTCCGATGTTAATAACTAGAATGAAAAAAAGGGGAATGTCAACGCATCCGGGAAAAAACGATTAATCTCTATCAATAGACCTGCTAAAGCCCCGAACCATAGCGTACTTAGTACTGGGGCCACGGAGAGATATGTTTTTAGATCTCGCATTGAAAAACCTCCTTTTTATTTATTGTAATACATAAAGATAATGCATATATGATCAGATGCATATGTAGTTAAGAGCTACTTAGGGTTATACACGGAATCCCTAATTCAAATTGAAATGTACAACGATCCATAAGATTTTCCTTTTCTTAAAATTAAACCAGAAAAAAATACATCCCCTCTTAGTGAGTAGTTCCAAAAAATACTCATTTATTTTTATGATGGGTTCTGTATTTCGTATATATATATAATAAGTCTTTTCCTTGTCTTATTATTATATGTTAAATGAGACCAAAAAGACGAAATGGGCAGAAAAATTGTCTTTCTCAATGTAGGAAGTATGAATATGGAAAACAAGAGAAGAATTCTCTACAATGACACTGTAGAACAATTGAAGAAGGGATGTGGCGCAGCTTGGTAGCGCGTTTGTTTTGGGTACAAAATGTCACGGGTTCAAATCCTGTCATCCCTACCTATTACTGCTCCGTTGAGCAGTAACGAGGAATCAATTGAGATCGATTCAAATTACACGGAATCATTCATTTTTATGAAACTAGATAATATATGCAGACAAAAAATGGATTGGGGTTAGAAAAAGAATCCTTTACAGTCTTATCTATTCTGATAAAAAAGCGCTCTTAGTTCAGTTCGGTAGAACGTGGGTCTCCAAAACCCGATGTCGTAGGTTCAAATCCTACAGAGCGTGATTTTTTCTTGGTAGATCAAATAAAATTAAGACTGAAATGGATTCAGTCACTCGCACAGCAATTAGAATTTGACCGCCTGTGGATTAAAGAAAGCAGGAGGCTAATCAAAAAATGTTAATTAATCAAAGGTCCAACTGATCGCCACGCCTGTATTGTAAATATGCAGTTACGAATAATCCAGCCAAAGTAATAGGAATTAGACCTAACACGATTCCAAATAGAAAAACTTCAATCATTTCAATTTTTTGAAAAGGAGAAAAAAAAAGAGGTAATATCTATACCTAAATATTAATCAGAGTTGACGTGAATCTCAATGAACAAGAATTATTGACGCAGTAAGTAACTATAGAATACACAAAATCTCACAGAAGGATTCCCTTTCTGAATTGTTTCTTTCAAATAGAAATTTTAAATAAGTCGTATCTTGCTCAGACCGATAAATAGAGCTGAAGTTATAGTTAAAGCCACTAGTAGAAAACCAAAATAACTAGTTATAGTAAGCATGAAGGAGCTAAATGAAATAAAGTCTTTTTATACATATGTTTCTAAAGCATTTACCTAAGTTTCCATTTTTTGTAAAATAGGAGGATAAAAAAAAATCCCAATTGAAAGAATAAGTTCAATTGAAAGCTTTTGATTCATTTATCATTATAGACGGCACTAACAAAGATAAAGCGACAGGCATATAAAACGAAACCAATTCATCATTTTTACCATCTAGCTATTTTGTGATTCCTATCAACCAATTTGTTGAGCGTAAACTAATAATAAGAACTGGATCGTGTAACTTCATTCAAAAATGAAACTCTTTTTGAATTATTATTTGTGAATGAAATTATTATGGAATACAATTTTTTCCATTTTTTTCTTTCCATATTTCAAAATAAAGCCTCATCCTTGTACTTGTAGCTGGATCAAGATTTGGATTGTGATCCAATCCAACAATTCATTAGAACTATTGATTCCAATCCAATTATTTGATTCTTTCTGCGCTTTCTTTCATCGAATAAGATCTACTACTCATATTTGTTACTAGACGATTAATCAATTCCTTAAAACGAAAAAGCAATTTATAGATCTCGCATCTACTAAAATTTGGGAAATACAATAATCTCTTTCATTGTAAGAATTTTCTATTAAATACAGCATCATTTTACATCAACAGGTAAAGGAAAGGAAGAAAGAAATTATTTAGCACTTGCTTTCGATACTGATTTAAATTGCGTTGCTGTGTCAGAAGAAGGATAGCTATACTGATTCGGTATACTCTAAAGATGCCTTCGGTACAATATTGACGATCCTACAAAGATGAAATTTCAGTGATTACCTTTTACTGATCTCATCTTTTACGGAATCGATCCCCTTTGACTGTACAAGAATATGTGGAGCTGAGCATG